GCCCTAAAAAATTCAGTTATAAATAATTCAGAACGACGCTCTTTCAAGCATTCCCGAGCCCCCACACAGTACCCACGCTCTGTGTCAAAGTGGAGAAAATCATACGACCATTATATAAAAGAAAATGGTCATGAATATGACCTTAACCATATTATGGTCTCATTTTATAATACTTCGGGAGCTAATGAAACTATTTTAGTAAAGTTGAACTGTCTCAATTCCTCTGCAATCGCACCAAAAACTCGAGTTCCTTTTGGATTTCCCGCTTGATCAATGACAACTGCAGCATTGTCATCATATCGTATTATCATACCGTCGTCGCGTTTGAGTTCTTTACAAGTCCGTACAATTACAGCTCTGACCACTTCTGATCTTTCTATCGACATTTTTGGAACTGCTTCTTTGATCACAGCAACAATAACGTCACCAATATGAGCATATCGACGATTGCTAGCTCCTATGACTCGAATACACATCAATTCTCGAGCCCCGCTGTTATCCGCGACATTCAAATAGGTCTGAGGTTGAATCATATCATTTTTTTATTTGTTCTTTTCATTTTTTTTTTTGTTCTTTCAAATGCAAAGTAAAGGGCGAAGAAAAAAAGAAATATTCTTTGTCCAAAAAACTAAACCTGCACCTGCGAATATTTTTTTCTCCACAAAACCTATTTCTTTTGCTTTTGCATTTAAAAATTTTTTCCCGAAAGAATGAATTGAGTTCGTATAGGCATTTTGGACGCTGCTATTGAAATAGCCCTTCTGGCTATATTTTCTGTTACTCCACCGATTTCATAAAGTATTCGACCTGGTTTAACAACAGCTACCCAATATTTAGGATCTCCTTTACCCGAACCCATACGTGTTTCTGCGGTTCTTACTGTAACCGGTTTGTCTGGAAAAACGCGTACCCATATCTTTCCACCGCGGCGCGCATTTCGTGTCATTGCCCGTCGACCTGCTTCTATTTGTCTAGATGTGATCCAAGCGGGTTCAAGTGCCTGAAGAGCATATTTACCGAAACAAATATGATTACCTCGATAAGATATTCCCTTCATTCTTCCTCTATGTTGTGTACGGAATCTGGTTCTTTTGGGGTTATAGTTGATGGTTGGGTTTGAATTCCATCTCTACTACAGAACCGGACGTGAGAGTTTCTTCTCATCCGGCTCCTCGCGAATAAAGGGATTCAAAAATATTGAATTTTAATGAAATTCAGATATAATATAATTTGAATTAAGATATACATATATTTAATAAGTATAAGTAATACACCAAAGTATGGATTTCATCTAATCTATATCAAATCTATTAGTAATTTGTATCTTGTTTATATAGATAGCTAAACATATACGATTAATATTTATATAGAAATATATAGTTATATAAATTTATAATCAAAACCAATACAATATTATATATTTATATAGTTATATAAATATATATATATAACTATATATATAATATTGTATGGGTTTTCATAATGTTAAAATGAATCTTTTTTTTGTTTTACCCTTTAATTTAACCGTATTATCATATTTAATTGACCCAAATTTAGCAAGCCAAGAAAATAAAGTTTTCGCGGGCGAATATTTACTCTTTCAATTCAATTTATATTTCGGTTGTAGCAATAGTTCATAACTTTTTCGAATAGATGAATTGGTCTCTGGTCCGTTCCGCCATCCAGATCAATGAATCATTAGAATTCGTTTTCAATAGAATCTTTTAGATCCACAGGTTCCGTCGTTCCCATCGCTTCTTACTTTATGGTTAGGTCTGAATTCTGCAATGGAGCTCGTAATGAAATTTGTTCTTGAGTCAATCTTCTCAGTCTTTATTGGCTCGAAGCTCTTGATTTTTTTGTTTTGTTCTATGGATAGATTCGTTTTATTATGGATGAATCCGTATTGATGCTTTATTACAGTGCACTTTTTTATGAGATGACTCATAGACCTTACATATTACATATTGGAATTAGATATCATCAATATTCTTTTTCTTTCTTTCTCTCACCCTTCCATTTATCCACACCCTTATTTTCTTTTCTCTATTTCGATTCACAACTTAGAATCAGATTTTTTTGTTTTTGTTTATATAAAAAGATTTCAGTTGCTACAAGGATATGACGGATCTGTCATATCTTGACTGGTTCTTTGAATCCAGATAATGCGAAGTGATGAGTTGGTTATTATTTCTATAGTTATTAGTTTATACTATGGGGCTGATTTTTTATACTACCCCTAAAAAAACCAACGAGTCACACACTAAGCATAGCAATGATATCAAACGTTCAATTGAATTTTTATTCAACCCTATAGAATTAAGAATTCGAATTTTTTATTTTGGTTTTTTTGATTCAACAGAAAAAGAAGAAATGGGTTTCTCGTTTTTTATTCCATCACCGAATATAAGGGAAGGGCAAGTCAAGGTTTATTATTTTATTCTCCGTCTATAAATATCCAAATTTTGATGCCTAATACCCCAAGGATAGTTCGGACTGTATAGGAACAATAATCAATTTTAGTTTGAATGGTTTGTAGGGGAAGCCTACCTTCTTGGATCCAGTCAACCCGCGCAATATCTTTTCCGCCAAGACGTCCTGCAATTTGTACTCGAATTCCGTTTGTATTTTCTTGTTCAGTTAATTCAATCGCCTTTTTCATTGCTTTTCGATATGAAACTCTATTCTTTAATTGGTCGGCTATAAATTCTGCAAGAATATTAGGATTTCTATAAGGCTTTGCAATTCTTGTGATAGCAAGGTTAAATTTTAGGTTCACACAACAAAAGTCTTTTTGTAGATTCATCTGTAATTCTTTGATTTCTTGCGGTCCATTGAATAATTGTGAAGATGCCGTATATATTTTAATTTTGATTACATCGATTTGTTTTTGAATCTCTATACGTGTAATTCCCTCGACGACGGAGGATATTTTCATATTTTTTTGTACATAATTCTTGATATAATCTCTTATTTTTTCATCTTCTTGTAGATTTTGAGAATAATTTTTTGGTTGTGCAAACCAAAGGGAATGATGACTTTGGGTTGTACCAAGTCTGAAACCAAGTGGATTTATTTTTTGTCCCATTTTTCCCCAATAATATACCTAGCATAAAGTTCCGCAGCCGTATACAGAATTTTACGTATTTTACGTTCAGTTTGTTTTAAACATACCAAAAATTTTAGTGCTAAAGCATTTTCTCGACATTTATATACAGAGAAAAAAAATGCCTTTTCTAAAAGATTTTCTATCAATTCACGTTCAGATAATAATGAGTCCTTTTCCGTTTCTTTTTTTAGCAATTTCTCGGAAATTAAAGATAATTGCTTGTCACTTGAAACTGATTGCTCGTTCATTGAAACTGATTTCTTTTCATATTCCCTTTCTAGTTTATATGCCTCTTTATAGTTCTTTTCTAAGGATAATTTTTGTTTTAAGAGTAAATGGGATAATATTTCACAGCATATTTTATGCTCTTTATCTAAGAAAAATTTCTTTTTCTTTTTTAGCAATTTATATTGAGATAATAATCGTGTCTCTTTGAAAATATTTTGTCCCAATCGATAAACATAGATCACTAATTGGACAAAATAGTCAAAGACTCTCTTCATGTCGCTCTCCTGGAGATTTTTTCCCCGAGTTAGATATGTCAATTTTACATATCTATATGTAAATTTTACATAGACGACTAATTGTAAAAGATATTCAAACACTGTATGGTCCCCCCGGGATTTTTTACCCTAGTTTGATATTGATTTATATATGTAATTTGATATTGATTTAGATA